ATTCCTCTCGATTTGTAATTCAATACACAAATTAATTGGTTCTGTTAGGTTAGCTATATACTGTGTATTATCAACAATTTCCACAGAAGGTGGTAAGATAATGTCTTGAGCAGTTACATATCCAGGACCCTTGACACAAATAGACGCGTTACGAGTTCCATACAGATTACTTTTCAAGACAATTTCTTTCAAATTCATTAAAATTTCATGTACGGATTCTTGAATACCTACTATGGTAGAATATTCATGTGGTATTTTCTCAGATTTTGCGCGTGTGATACATGTACCTTCTATTTCTCCGAGCAAAGCTCTTCGCATTGCAATGCCTATTGTATCGGCTTGACCTTTCATAAGTGGGGCCAGAATAAAGCGTCCATAATAAAGACGCTTACTGTCTGCTCTTGATTCAACACACTTCCACTGTAGTGTCCGAGTAGATACTGTTACTTTCTCTCGAACCATAGTATATTATTTGATCAAATCATTGAATTATTTATTTCTCTTGAAATCTCTTCAATGTTTATTTTTACACACGTCTTTTTTTAGGAGGCCTACAGCCATTATGTGGCATAGGAGTTACATCCCGTATGAAACTTAATAGTATACCACTTCTACGAATAGCTCTTAATGCCGCATCTCTTCCGAGACCCGGGCCTTTTATCATAACTTCTGCTCGTTGCATACCTTGATCCACTACTGTCCGAATAGCATTTCCTGCTGCGGTTTGAGCGGCAAATGGTGTACCCCTTCTTGTACCCTTGAATCCACAAGCCCCGGCAGAGGACCAAGAAATTACTCGACCCCGTACATCTGTAACAGTCACAATGGTATTGTTGAAACTTGCTTGAACATGAATAACTCCCTTGGGGATTCTACGTGTATTCTTACGTGAACCAATACGTCTATTTCTACGCGAACCAATTTTTGGTATAGGTTTTGCCATATTTTATCATCTCATAAATATAAGTCAGAGATATATGGATATATCCATTTCATGTCAAAACAGATCCTTATTCTTTTTTTTTTTTTTTTTACTTATTTTATTTATTTATTTGTACATCTGTACATCGGGTCCTTTAGATTTCGAGAGTCTTTTTGTTTTAGAAAGATTATCCTTGTCTTTGTTTATGTCTCGGGTTAGAACAAATTACTATAATTCGTCCCCGCCTACGGATCAATCGACATTTTTCACAAATTTTACGAACGGAGGCCCTTATTTTCATATTTGTCATTCCTTTTTTTAATTCCGAATCTACTTATTGGAAGAAAATAAGTTTCTTGAAATTTTTAATTTCGAATTGTATCCTCACGAAAGAATGTTGAAATTGAAAAAACCGCCTAATCATTCAAGTCTTTGCTTTGGAGTCTCTAAATTATACGCCCTTTGGTTGAATCATAAGGACTTACCTCAATTTTGAGTCTATTTCCTGGTAGTATACGTATAAAACTACATGAAATCCTTTACGAAACAAAAACCAGAATAATTTTTTTGTTATCTAAACGAATCCGGAAGATACATACCATCGGTAAGTTGTTCAGTAATTAAACCCTCATGAATCCATTTTTGTTGTTTCATTCCAAGTAAAACCGCTTTGAAGTATCAACTAATGTAAGAGGGATAATATTATAAACTTGTCCTTTCTCTTTTTTCACAAATATGACCGTGTCGGCTATTATAAAGATTACCATATATAACACAAAACTTCTCCGCCGATTCCTTCTAGTCGAGCCTTTCGGTCTGTCATTATACCTCGAGAAGTAGAAAGAATTACAACCCCCATTCCGCCTAAAATTCTAGGAATTCGTTGATAGTTAGAATATATTCGTAGACCGGGTCGACTGATCCGTTTTAAATTTAAAACAGTTCTATATGGTCCTTTCCTATTTCTTCTATGTCGTAGGGTTAAAACCAAAAAATATTTATTGCTTTCTTGATGTTTTCTCACGTTTTCAATAAAACCTTCTTGTAAAAGGATTTTAACAATATTTTCAGTGATGTTAGTAGATGGTATTCGAACTGTTCTTTTTTTATTCATGTCAGCATTTCGTATAGAGGTTATTATGTCAGCAATAGTGTCTTTACTCATGATAAACTAAGATTTTTGTTTCCCCCTAATTTTGATATAATCAACATGCTCTTTTTCTTTTTTTCTTAATTTTTTAATATTTATGAATTATTAAAGATATATACGTGATAGATAAACAATTTACTAATTAATTAAATAAATTTAATCAATTTCATTCAAATACTATATTAAGGTCTTCCCCTATAATACTTCAGGTGCTAATGAAACTATTTTAGTGAAATTTAACTGTCTTAATTCCCGGGCGATCGCGCCGAAAATTCGGGTTCCTTTTGGATTTCCTTCTTGATCAATAACAACCGCAGCGTTGTCATCATATCGTATTATCATACCGTTGTCGCGTTTGAGTTCTTTACAAGTACGTACAATGACAGCTCGGACCACTTCTGATCTTTCTAGAGGTGTATTTGGTACTGCTTCCTTGATTACAGCAACAATAATGTCACCAATATGAGCATATCGTCGATTACTAGCTCCTATGATTCGAATACACATCAATTCTCGGGCCCCGCTGTTATCCGCTACATTCAAATAGGTTTGAGGTTGAATCATATCATTTTTTTATCGGTTTTTTCTTTTTCAATGCAAAGGTATAAATAAAAAAAAGAAATATTATTTGTTCAAAACAAAAAAAGAAACCTGCAATTGTTTTTTTTTCATCCCCAAAACCCCTTTCGTTTGTTTCTACATTCCTATCCAGAAAGAATGAATTGAGTTCGTATAGGCATTTTAGATGCCGCTATTGAAATAGCCCTTCTAGCTATATTTTCTGCTACTCCGCTCATTTCATAAAGTATTCTACCGGGTTTAACGACAGCTACCCAATATTCGGGAGATCCTTTCCCCGAACCCATACGTGTTTCTGTAGGTCTTACTGTAACAGGTTTGTCTGGAAATATGCGTACCCATATTTTTCCACCGCGGCGTGCATTTCGTGTCATTGCTCGCCGCCCTGCTTCTATTTGTCTAGATGTGATCCAAGCGGGTTCAAGCGCTTGAAGAGCATATCTACCGAAGCAAATACGATTACCTCGATAAGATATTCCTTTCATTCTTCCTCTGTGTTGTTTACGGAATCTGGTTCTTTTGGGGTTATAGTTGATGGTTGTTTAGCAATTCCATCCATCTCTACTACAGAACCGGACACGAGAGTTTCTTCTCATCCAGCTCCTCGCGAATTAAACAATTTTAAAAAATTAAACAAAAAAAAATACACGGTTAATAATATATGGAATCGTGGGATTCTTTGAAATTTGATCTAATCGATTATAAATTAGAAATTTTTTGTGTTTTAATATATAATTTAACACGTATTCTATTTATAGATAATGTCGTTTTGGTAGAACGCTATAATGAATCTTTATTTTGTTTTTCCTTTTATTTCGAATCGACTAAAATTTAGAAATAAAAAAAAATTCGCGGGCGAATATTTACTCTTTCAACATTCAGTTGTAAGATTAGTCTATGACATGACCTCTCAGAATAAATGAATAGGTTTCTGGTTCGTTCCGCCATCCTACTCAATGAATCATTAGGATTCGTTTTCAATAGAATCTTATGCATTCACAGGTTCTGTCGTTCCCACCACTTCTCGATTAATGATTAGGTCTGAATTTTACAACGGAGCCTCCAATTAAATTTATTCTTGAGTCAACCTTCTCAGTCTTTATTGGCTCGGGGCTCTTGATTTTTTGTTCTATGCACGGATTTGTCTAATTATGGATCAATCAGTATTGATGCTTTATTACATTCCCTTTATATGAGATGACTCATAGACCTTACATATTGGAATTATATATCATTAATATTCTTTTTCTATCTTTCTCTCACCCTTCCATTTATCTGTATACTTTATATTGCTTTACAACCCATAATCAGATTTTTTTTTTTTTTTTTATGTAAAAAAGATTTCAGTTGCTACAATGATATGACTTATATATCATATCTTGACTGGTTCTTTCTATCCAGATAACACGAAGTGATGAGTTGGTTATTAGTTCTATAGTTATCAGTTTGTACTATGGGCTGTCCATTTTTTGGAATCCCAACCCTAAAAAAACCAACGAGTCACACACTAAGCATAGCAATTATATCAAATGATTAATCGAATTTTTATTCAACCTTATAGAATTGTTCTTTTTTTTTTTTTATTATTTACCAGAAAAAGAATGAAAGAGTTTGCCATTTTTTGTTTTATCACCAGATATAACTAAATATAAGTCAAGTAAGTTCTTATTATTCCTCGTCTACAAATATCCAAATTTTGATGCCTAATACCCCATAGATAGTTCGAACTGCATAGGAACAATAATCAATTTTAGCTCGAATGGTTTGTAGAGGAACTCTACCTTCTCGGATCCATTCAACACGTGCAATTTCTTTTCCGTCGATACGCCCTGCAATTTGTACTTGAATCCCTTTTGTACCTGCCTGTTCAGTTAATTCAATAGCTTTTTTCATTGCTTTGCGAAATGAAACTCTATTCTTTAATTGTCCGGCTATAAATTCTGCAAGAATATTGGGGTGCCCGTAAGGATTTGCAATTCTTGTAATAGCAATGTTGAGTTTTCGGTTTACACAATTGAGTTCTTTTTGTACATGCGTCTGTAATTCTTCGATTCTTCGAGTCCTGTCTTCTATTAATAACTTGGGGAATCCCATATAGATTATGACCTGAATCAAATCGATTCTTTTTTGAATCTCTATACGTGCAATTCCCTCTACATTAGAGGATATTTTCATATTATTTTGCACATAATTTTTGATACAATCTCGTATTTTTTGATCTTCTTGTAGATCCTTTGAATAATTTTTTGGTTGTGCAAACCAAAGAGAATGATGACCTTGGGTTGCACCAAGTCTGAAACCAAGTGGATTTATTTTTTGTCCCATAATCCCCCACTACTATATATATCG